AATTTCTATAGAATATAGAATAAATCATATGCATATATAAAAAAAAAAAAATAGAATAAATAAATAAAAAATTAAATTCAATAAATTCAAATTCAATTGAATATTAATAACTAAAACTAAATTATAACTAAAACTAAATGTAAGAAATGAAATTGAATAATTAACTAATTTACTAAAAAAATAGATTCATTCAATAATAGAAAAAGATAGATTCGAATAGAATAAATAGAGAGATAGGATAGAAGCGGGTAGCGGGAATCGAACCCGCATCGTTAGCTTGGAAGGCTAGGGGTTATAGTCGACGTTGATTCATCATTTTTTAACGTCTCTAATTCAAAACCGAACGTGAAACTTTTGTTTCATTCGGCTCCTTTACGGAAGAAATTAAGAGATGGAAGACATGAACAAAAAAAATTGACCCATAACATCTATGTCAGCCTTTGAATACATTTAATTTAAAAGAATACATTTAAAATACCTTGCTTTTTAGATGATCCCTATAGAAGAGGAGTATTATAACAATCTGTTTTTTTTTTTTTCTAGTTACTTCGTTCTCTATTTCTATTTGAGAGAATCTTTAGGAAAAGAAGAAAATTTCCGTCGAGCTATAAAAAATATGTCGATGTTTCTAATAAACTAAAAAAATCGTTTAATAGCTATTTTGCTTCAATCTCTCTTATACAAAACAAATCAAAAAATGGAAGATTTAGTTACGATTAGAAATAAACTTTCTATATCTTTCTCCATGGATCCTTTACTCATACTCAAAAAATTGGGATTATTGATCCAATTCCAAAAACTTATGTTTCATAATTTTAGAATTCAATTTGTCAATTTAGAATTGATTCTTCTTGTATACAAATTACGATAATGTATATTATTCCTCGAATCGTTTGTTGAGAGGTATAAAGGATTAAACCCCTTTAAGTAAGAAATAAAGTTTTTGATCGGGATATGAATCAAGCGAGGGATCCCTTAACTATTAAGGGGTCCATAGAACGAATCGCACTTTTACCACTAAACTATACCCGCTATAATGCAATTATTGTATATAAATGGACCTTTTGTCGAACAAGGGAATTAGTCGTAATTAAGAAATAGAAGCATAATATTATGATAATTAGAGTGTTGACATGTTTCGTAAAGGGGCCTCCTAATGTAATGAAATTAAGAAAAGAAAAGGGGGCGAATTTTATTTTTGGATTTTGTTTTTGCTAAAGGTCTTTTTTGACAGATACATCTCGACAAAACTACTTAATTCATAACATAAAAATGCATTGTGCAATAATCCATCGTTCCATTCTTTTTTTAGATACGTTACCAGAAAAAAGAAGGAGTAATAAAAAATTACATTTTTATCTTATATCATTTTGTTCCTATATCATAGGAATCAAAAAGTCTTTTTTTATTTATGTTTGATCATGTTTAAATTACAAGTATTTTTTTTTTTTCAAATCAAATACATTCAAAGAAATCATTGTTATCCAGGATTCATGGGAATAAAAAGAGCCCGGCCAGTACCTAGCCGGGCTCCGTCTGTATAAAAAAAGAAACTCAAAAATGGAATAAAATAAATATTATTATTATTATAATGATTTATTTAATATATAATCAATTTAATATATAATAATGAATAGAAATCAAATAGAAATCAAAAAAAAAAGAGAGAGATTAAGATAGAAAATAAGATATAAAGAAGGATTTTTTCAAGCCCTACTTTTTGTTCTTTTTGTTTATGCGATGTAACATAAACATAGTAATTCTATTTTTTCAATTTGGGAGAGATGGCTGAGTGGACTAAAGCGTCGGATTGCTAATCCGTTGTACGAATTTTTGTACCGAGGGTTCGAATCCCTCTCTTTCCGTTGATGATTTGGTATTTTTTTCTTTTGAACTTATTATTATGGATTATGGAGCTTTTTTTTTTTTGTTTTCTTTGTTTGTTTTATTTTTTTATTTACTAGTTAAAGATGTAAAATAGACAAAATCTTAAAAATTTTTTAAAATCCAGCACAAGCAAAGAATAAAAAAAAATATTTTTTTTTTATTCTTCACGTCCTGGATTACGTCCTGGATCGTTAGATAGGAATCCGAAAATGAAAAGAGAAACAAAAAATATCACTACCGTGTAAACAAATAGTTTTAGAGTAAGCATTAAAAAATCTCCAAGATAATTAAAAAAGACAGAGAAAGAGAATAGATTCTCTTATATTACACATTATGTTTCTTTTGATACTAAGTTTCTAAGAAATCTTTTGATACTAAGTTTCTAAGAAATGAAGTGATTTCGAGGAAATATAAAAAAATTAGGAAATTTATTTGTAGTAAGAGTCGAGCCTTTTACCACCATTACCAATAATGACTATTACCAAAAATGTTCTTTCATATCCCCAATCTAGGTATTGGTGGTGGACTCAAATCTAATAATAGGATTAGGATTTCTCAATGGAAAAAAAGGAAATGATGAGATGGTCCGGATTTTTTTTGTCTATCAAAAAATTTCAATATTGGAATCGAGGATTCACACTGTAAGACTTATCTGATCTTATAAATTGTTAAAATGTTTGAATTTTTGTTTTCGAATAAATTCTTAATTTTTTAGGACATTATTCAAATTAAAGATCTCACCGAAAACTTACAGCAGCTTGCCAAACAAAAGCTAAGAGAAAAAAGAATAAGGGTATTACTGGCATAATATCTACAATTGGATTCAAAAAAGCGTAGGCTTCAGGCAATTTCGCCAAGAAAAAAATACTTGAATAAAGGGCAGAGTGAATACAAATACAGACCAAACTAAAGATATTTAGCATAACAAACATTTTGTTCTTTAAGAAAATTAATTGTATTTTTGCTTTTTTTTGAATTAGAATTCAAATTTTTATTGTATTTTTTTTTATTTTTTATTATGTATATATATATGTATAATTTATATGTATAATTTTGATTATAATTTTTTCATAATTATATATTAATTTAATAATTTTATTAATAATTTTATATTCTAAATAAATTCTAAATAATTATATACTATAAAATATAATAAAATATATATTAATAATAATTATAATATAAAATGGATACTCTAAAAATAAAAGAATTATATATATTATAAATTATATATTATTTATAATATATATAAATAAAATAATAATATATAAATTTAATAAATAATTAAAATCAAAAAATATTAATAATTTAAATATTGAATTACATATTCATATATTCATATTGAATAAATATTTATTTTTATTATTATATTATTAATTTTTATGAATATTTTTAATATTTTTGATATTAATGAATATTCATTAATATTAATAAATGAGTAAAACTAAAAAAAAATGAATCAAATAAGATCAGACCCTCCAAAATACTTCTTTGATTTGAACTTATCCAGTTCAAAATCTTTTCATTCTTAAATAAAAAATAGAAGAAATCATACTTTCATACAATATCTTAATTGAATTCTATGGAATGATCAATAAATTCAGTTTAATTCTATATCTACGCATATCAAAATCCTAACAACAATTTATTCTATAGAAATCTTTGAACTGGAATTGACGAACAACCAATACCAATAATAGTGTTTATTAGTGTCGAATCGAAAATAAAATGGGGCGTGGCCAAGCGGTAAGGCAACGGGTTTTGGTCCCGCTATTCGGAGGTTCGAATCCTTCCGTCCCAGAACATATCCATTCATGATGTATATCATATTTGAATACAAATTTTATATCAGAATAAAGATTACCCTTTCTTTTTTTTTTAATCATTCGTCTCTAATCTAAATCGATTCGCTTTTGAAGATGTAGATTCAAAAGCGAATCGATTTTTTTCTTTTTTTTTATTGTAATCACTCTGTATAATTGTATAATATATATTTATTATTATTTCATATTTTTTTTTTTTTTCTTTTTTTTTCTAATATTTTTTTTTAAGAAATTCATTTTTTCTATTTTATAAACTATCAAAATACAATAGAAAATTTATTCATACAATATCGAGTTAATTTGAATTTTTTTTTATACTTCTTTACTTTTAAAATTGTCCATTTATATAGATTTATATAGAAGGAAAACCTAAAAGTAAAAAGTATAGATTATTATGTATCGATTGAATCAATGACTATTCACGATTTCATAATTGAATCAATTACATACCGGATCCAAGCTAAAGGAATGTTATGGTAAAACTTCGTTTGAAACGATGTGGCAAAAAGCAACGTGCGACTTGAAAGACATGATTCGATTAGCTGTGGATTCTTACATCCGCCATTTTTTCTAGTATTTCTAGTATATAGAAATCGGGGTGCTCTTGGCTCGACATCGTTTGTTCTGGTCCACTAGAACTCATTGTTTGAGGGACGGGAGAGGGATTGATGATGTAAATAGTACATGGTGGAGCTCGAGTTGATTCATTTCTCAGGGGCAAGTATCTAAGGTTAGTGAAAATTAATAAGTTAGAACAACTTCGTAAGTATATTTTTGGTAGAGAAATCGAAAGGATCCAATTCGAGCAAGGTTCAAAAAAAAAAGTCAAATTTGTTGGAATTGGTAAAACTATTTCGATCAAAAGTGTATCTGTGGGAATCAACCTTCTTTCTATTTGTATGATTCTTTGAGAGAAAGAAAAAATGGTATGTTGCTGCCATTTTTGAAACGATTAAAGATCCACGAAGTAATGTCTAAACCCAATGATTCAAGGAAAAGCTAAAGGATCCTGGAACAAGTAAATACCATTTTCAAATTGTCTCAACAATTCTATTAGAATTAGAATGAATGAAGAAAAAAAAAATAGATTCTAAAGAAGCACAGGCAAGAAAAGGGGGTAGAGACCGCTCAATAAATGAAATACCTAAAGGCTTTGTTTTCCTTTGAGTTATTTGAGAATTATCCAATTTGAGTTATGAGATTTCGAATACGAGGAGTTATTTTTTTTTCAGAAAGACAAAAAATACTTAAACCGTAGTCTAATTGATTTGATGATTTTATTGATCTATTTGAGATCATAATTTTATACATAGACGTAATTTTGAATTTTCTCGAGCCGTACGAGGAGAAAACTTCTTATACGTTTCTAGGGGGGGTGTATTGTTCATCTATATCTATCCCAATGAGCTGTTTATCGAATCGTTGCAATTGATGTTCGATCCCGAAGAGAGGGAAGAGATATTCGGAAAGTGGGTTTTTATGATCCAATAAAGAATCAAACCTATTTAAATATTCCTGTTATTCTATATTTCCTTGAACAAGGCGCTCAACCTACAGGAACTGTTCAGGATATTTCAAAAAAGGCAGGTGTTTTTATGTAACTTTGCCCTAATCAACAAACGAAATTCAATTAATGAAAAAAAAAGAGGGTGTGGATGACTTGTATATAGATTTATAGAACTCTTTTCTCTTTTATCCCCCCGCTCTCTTGTTCTATTCATACCTAATTTTTTATTTCTTGTTGTTGACATAGAATGCTCTTTTCTATATTCAAAAAAATGGATTTTTATCGATCTTCAAAAATAAAAAAAATGGATACAGGTAGAAGATAGAATATAGAAAAAAAACAAATGAATAATCACTAAATGAAATAATTGGGTCTATAAATACATTAATTACCCCGATGAGGTGATTTTTTTCTTTATTTATTCATTATTATTTATTCATTAAATTAATAAAATAATAAATATTTATTATTTTATTTTTAGAATATTGAATAGAATATTGAATAGAATATTTAATATATATATAGAATTGAAAAAAAAATTCCAGCACATATAGTGACATATATCACATATAGTGACATATATATAGTGAATATATAGTGAAAGAATACTCCAGGTTCTCACGAAAAAGAATCATTTTTTTGAATACCCACTCGCTCGTTATTATTATCAGTTACTAATCCTAGTGATTGGATTTAGATACTTATTCTTTTTTTTTTCATTTATATACTTATTTGTATTTGATAGTAAATAAATGAGATATAATATTTAAAATAGAATATTTATATGATTTTTCATCGAATGACTATTCATCTATTGTATTTTCATGTAAATAGAGGAAAAAAAGACTCTATGGAAAAATGGTCTTTCAATTCTATATTGTTTAATAGGGAGTTAGAATACAGGTGTGGCTTAAGTAAATCAATGGATAGTTTTGATCCTATTGAAAATACCAGTGTAAGTGAAGAACTCCTAATTTTAAATGATATGGATAAAAACATTCATAGTTGGAATGATAGTGACAATTCTAGTTACAGTAATGTTGATTATTTAATAGGTGTCAGGAACATCCAGAATTTCCTATCTGATCAAACTTTTTTAGTTAGGGATAGTAAGAGGAACAGTTATTCCATATATTTTGATATTGAAAATAAAATTTTGGAGATTGACAATGATCATTCTTTTCTAAGTGAATCCGAAAGTTTTTTTTCTAGTTATAAGAATTCTAGCTATCTGAATAATGTCTCTAAGAGTGATGATGATCATTATATGTATGATAGTAAATCTAGTTGGAATAATAACATTAATAGTTGCATTGAGAGTTATCTTCGTTCTCAAATCTGTATTGATAGTTACATTTTAGGTGATAGTGACAAATACAATGACAATTACTTTTATAGTTACATTTGTGGTAAGGGCAGAAATAGTAGTGAAAGCGAGAGTTCTAGTTCTAGTATAATAACTAGCACGAATTATAAAAATGATAGTTATTTCACTAGAAGAGAAAGTTCTAAAAATCTCGATGAAACTAAAAAGTACAAGCATTTGTGGATTGAATGCGAAAATTGTTACGGATTAAATTATAAGAAATTTTTAAAATCAAAAATGAATATTTGTGAACACTGTGGATATCATTTGAAAATGAGCAGTTCAGATAGAATCGAACTTTCGATTGATCCAGGTACTTGGAATCCTATGGATGAAGACATGATCTCTCTGGATCCCATTCAATTTCATTCGGAAGAGGAACCTTATAAAGATCGTATTGATTCTTATCAAAGAAAGACAGGATTAACTGAGGCTGTTCAAACAGGCACAGGTCAACTAAACGGTATTCCTGTAGCAATTGGTATTATGGATTTTCAGTTTATGGGGGGTAGTATGGGATCTGTAGTAGGTGAGAAAATCACTCGTTTGGTCGAATATGCTACCAATCAACTTTTACCTCTTATTCTAGTATGTGCATCAGGAGGAGCACGTATGCAAGAAGGAAGTTTGAGCTTGATGCAAATGGCTAAAATCTCTTCTGCTTTACATGATTATCAAACAAATAAAAAGTTATTCTATGTATCGATCCTTACATCTCCTACTACGGGTGGGGTGACAGCTAGTTTTGGCATGTTAGGAGATATCATTATTGCAGAACCAAATGCTTACATTGCATTTGCGGGTAAAAGAGTTATTGAACAAACGTTAAATAAGGCAATACCCGATGGTTCACAAGCGGCTGAATATTTATTCCATAAGGGCTTATTTGATTCAATCGTACCACGTAATCCTTTAAAGGGGGTTCTGAGTGAGTTATTTCAGCTCCATGCTTTCTTTTCTTTGACTAAAAATGAAAAAAATTATGAGACAAAAATAAAATTAGAACACACAAGAGCAAAGTAATAAGATAATAAAAGAATAGAATAATACTTTATAATAAAAGAATAGAATAATACTTTAATACTAAGAATAATCAAAAATACTAAGAATAATAAAAAGGTGTATTATCATACATATGTTTCTTGTAGAAATAGAAGGCGAAATCAATCCATTTATTTAGTTCTACATTCCTTATATTTATTATTAGATTCTATTCTATTTGTGCTTTTGATTCTATTTTTATTATATTATTTATTCTATACTCATTATATATAGTGAATATAGATTATATATACATATTCTATATACTATATATATTAGTATATATTCTCTATATTTATTATTCTATATATATATTCACTTAACTATACTTAGTATAATTTTTCAAATATACTTAGTATAAGTATATATGAATTCTAGTGATTATAGACTATCTTTCTAACAATATAAATAAGAATAAAAAAAAAAAATATGAAATTAATATAACAATAATCAAAAAAATAACAGGTACAAATATTAAATTGAGGTACCCATTCTATGATAAACTTACCCTCCATTTTTGTGCCTTTAGTGGGCCTAGTATTTCCGGCAATTGCAATGGCTTCTTTATTTCTTCATGTTCAAAAAAACAAGATTTTTTAGATACGGACAGTAGAGTAGGGACAAATCTGATATTTTTTTTTAGATCGGGAAGCAATTCGATGAATTACTCCTAAGGGTTTACATCAAAATATATAGTGCTAGTTGATGAAAGTTACTTCGGAAACAAAGAAAAGTAAAGTAAAATTCATTTGCTTGGTTTTTTTTATTCTCCCAATTCCCATAAAATAGAACTGGATCTAATATGAGTTGGCGATCAGAACGTATATGGATAGAACTTATAACGGGGTCTCGAAAAACAAGCAATTTCTGCTGGGCCTTTATCCTTTTTTTAGGTTCATTAGGGTTCTTATTGGTTGGAACTTCCAGTTATCTTGGTAGGAATTTGTTATCTTTATTTCCGTCTCAGCAAATTCTTTTTTTTCCACAAGGGATTGTGATGTCTTTCTATGGAATCGCGGGTCTCTTTATTAGTTCTTATTTGTGGTGTACAATTTTGTGGAATGTGGGTAGTGGTTATGATCGATTCGATAGAAAAGAGGGAATAGTGTGTATTTTTCGTTGCGGATTTCCTGGAAAAAATCGTCGTATTTTTCTCCGATTCCTTATGAAAGATATTCAGTCCATCAGAATAGAGGTTAAAGAGGGTATTTATACTCGTCGTGTCCTTTATATGGAAATCATAGGACAGGGGGCCATTCCCTTGACTCGTATTGACGAGAATTTGACTCCACGAGAAATTGAACAAAAAGCTGCAGAATTGGCCTATTTCTTGCGTGTACCAATTGAAGTATTTTGAAAAAAAAAATGAACTGAAAAAAGAATGCTTTCTTAGGGAAAAGAAAATGGATTTCGAAATTTTTCTATTTTTATTTTATAGAAGGGGCGTTCTTTGGTTTCGAAATTCAACTAATATTCATTATGCGAAGTGCTCTTTCCTGTATTCATCAAAAGGGGTAATTGCTTTGAATCTTAGCAATTGTTTGAAATTTTTTTTTTTCTTCATTCGAATTGGCAGTGGATTCTTTCGCTTTCTTATTTGATTTCTGTATTCTTTCTAAATTCAAGGCAAGGACTAACTCCCGAATTGAAAATAAAAAAACGCGGGAATAGATTATAGATTTATATATAAGCTCTATGACTTGTAATAGAACTTATGCTTGATAGAAAGATTATTATCATATAGAGTTGACGAATGAGGTGAAGCTGAGTTCATTAAAGACGAAAAATGGCAAAAAAGAAAGCATTCATTCCCCTTCTATATCTTACATCTATAGTCTTTTTTCCCTGGTGCATCTCTTTCACATTTAAGAAAAGTATGGAATCTTGGTTTACTAATTGGTGGAATACTAGGCAATCCGAAATTTTCTTGAATATCATTCAAGAAAAGAGTATTCTAAAAAAATTCATAGAATTCGAGGAACTGTTCCTCTTGGATGAAATGCTAAAGGAATACCCGGAAACACGTCTACAAAACCTTCGTACCGGAATCTACAAAGAAACCATCCAATTGATCAAGACGCACAACGAAGATCGTATCCATACGATTTTGCACTTCTCGACAAATATAATATGTTTCCTTATTCTAAGTGGTTATTCTATTCTAGGTAATCAAGAACTTATTATTCTTAACTCTTGGGTTCAAGAATTCCTATATAACTTAAGTGACACAATAAAAGCTTTTTCTATTCTTTTATTAACTGATTTATGTATAGGATTCCATTCGACCCATGGTTGGGAACTAATGATTGGTTCTGTCTATAACGATTTTGGATTTGCTCAGAATGATCAAATTATATCTGGTCTTGTTTCCACTTTTCCAGTCATTTTAGATACAATTTTAAAATATTGGATTTTTCGTTATTTAAATCGCGTATCTCCGTCACTTGTAGTGATTTATCATTCCATGAATGACTGAAAAAACGATCCACTGATCCAATTATAAAGTTTGTTATTTTGTATTGTATAAAAGATAAACATTAAAAAATCAAATTCTTCTTTTTCTTTCTACCCCCAACCCAAGGGATTCCTTCTATATTCCAGTAGAATTATTTCAGTAAATAGCAGAATCATGGATAGGGAACTATGCCAGTAACCTACCTAATCTTATTGTAGAAATTTTCAGGATAAATGATTAGACCATGCAAACTAGAAATGCTTTTTCTTGGATAAAGAAAGAGATTACTCGATCTATTTCCGTATCGCTCATGATATATATAATAACTCGAGCACCCATTTCAAATGCATATCCCATTTTTGCACAGCAGGGTTATGAAAATCCGCGAGAAGCAACCGGCCGTATTGTATGTGCCAATTGCCATTTAGCTAATAAACCTGTAGATATTGAGGTTCCGCAAACGGTACTTCCCGATACTGTATTTGAAGCAGTTGTTCGAATTCCTTATGATATGCAAGTGAAACAAGTTCTTGCTAATGGTAAAAAGGGGGCTTTGAATGTGGGGGCTGTTCTTATTTTACCGGAGGGTTTTGAATTGGCCCCCCCCGATCGTATTTCGCCTGAGATTAAAGAAAAGATAGGTAATCTGTCTTTTCAAAGTTATCGTCCCACAAAAAAAAATATTATTGTGGTAGGCCCTGTTCCTGGCCAGAAATATAGTGAAATCACCTTTCCTATTCTTTCCCCAGATCCCGCTACTAAGAGAGATGTTCACTTCTTAAAATATCCTATATACGTAGGCGGGAACAGGGGAAGGGGTCAGATTTATCTCGACGGGAGCAAGAGTAATAATAATGTTTATAATGCTACAGCAGCGGGTATAGTAAACAAAATCATACGAAAAGAAAAGGGAGGATACGAAATCACTATAGTGGATGCATCGGATGGACGTGAAGTGATTGATATTATACCTCCAGGACCAGAACTTCTTGTTTCAGAGGGTGAATCTATCAAACTTGATCAACCATTAACGAGTAATCCTAATGTGGGTGGATTTGGTCAGGGGGATGCGGAAATAGTACTTCAAGATCCGTTACGTGTCCAAGGTCTCTTGTTCTTCTTGGCATCCATTATTTTGGCACAAATCTTTTTGGTTCTTAAAAAGAAACAATTTGAGAAGGTTCAATTGTCCGAAATGAATTTTTAGGTCCGCGGATTTATCAACATATTAAGCTCGTAAAAAGAACTCAATTTTTCTTGATAATTTATGTAATTCTATAAAGACCTTTGCTTCTTTCTAGTCTTTTTCTACCATATTTAGAGAATTCCTTGTACCGTAGTACTAGTCAGTCATAGTATGTATATTGTGAAGAAGACTATTTTACTCTGTTTCTTTGTTTTTTTTTTTCAACCCCACAAAAAATTAGAACGTTATGGTTATGTCATTGTTTTCAGATTTCAATGTCCTAGAATAGAAATATATTAATAGTTTTCTATTGTAATAGAAGAAAATTCGACTTGATACTAAACATAAAATAAATAGCCAGATAATATTAAGCAAAGTAGAAATAGAAATGGGGAAAACGGGATTCTAGGAGGGTTTTTTTGTCTTTTCCTAGAGTCCGATTCCTTGTTGCTTGTGTCGAAATAGAAATATTCTTATTATTAATAGAATAATACTTCTTGATACCCTTCCTGAAAGAATCCTATTCTTAGCTTAGTTTCGATTTTTTCCAACTTAGAACCTTTATGACATAGAATATTTTTTTTTTATTTATTGCATATAATATAATACGTAGTGGACAAACAAAAAAGAGAGGTAATTTGATTGACCAAATACAACTTTTTCAATTAACTTGTTTATAAAAAAAAATTCAATCATGATTCGATACTATTAGAGACTCAAATAGATTTCGAGTAAGATTCTATTAGTATAGTATAGAAAAGGTTCGATTCACATGATATTTGATCAGTATAAAATATATATTATATAATTAAGAATTTATTACAATATCATTTTTACAATAGAATACTTTTACAATATAATACAATAGATTTCTATTGCGCCACCCAGAAGAAGTAAATCAAGTTATTTCTTTTTTCTTTTACTTTTCTTTCAACTTAAAATAAAAAGTATCAACCGATCCAGGAAAAGATGTTTTGAATCAATTAATGAAGTTCATTTTTCAAAAACATCAAAAAAAAAAATGGAGTTTTTTGAAACATCGGAAAAAGTTATCCATTGAGTCATTTATACGAATAAAAAATATTATGATTATTAAGAACTCAACGGGACCCCCTCGAATTCGTCAAAGAAAGAGTGGATCCCTGTTGAGTTCTTACGCTTTCATTTCGAAAACTCAATTCATTCGATTACTACAGGGATGAGCCCAATCCGGAATATGAACCATAAAAGAAAAT